CCTAATCTTTCTTTATTCACTGGATAGGGCTGCGCATTCGAATCATTGATCTACTGATTGAGTACGAACGAGGAAGCTTTTGATGTTTTAAATGAAAAGAATTTCCACGTAGACATTACTCCGCTCTTCTTGCTCCACCAAGTTGCTCTCGTAGCAATAGTAGCCCCTCTGTTAGTATCTAAGGAAGCCGTGATATGAGTTGCATAAGCATCGCCCTCCATGTGAGGCCGGAGATATGGATGATATGTATCCCCGCCCGTGGTAGGAATCGAGCCAAGCGCGACTTTCAGGCTCTACTAACAGAATTCCCGGCTGTTAGTCATCGCTCTGTGAGCTATTTATTGATTGCCGCCAATAGCGCTTCGCTTGCATGCAAGGCGGCACGCCAGGTAGAGCTATCGCGCGCGGGCGAAGGAGATGCATTTCTGGTACTGGTAGTAATGGACAAGCTCTCAGGGAATAATCCTTTTCTTATTTCTGCCTTTCTTTCCCATGACGACTAGGCACAGGCAAATCAAAAATTTCACTTCGAATTTCGGACCTCAACATCCTGCTGCTCATGGTGTTTCACGATCAGTATTGGAAATGAACGGAGAAGTGGTGGAACGTGCGGAACCACATATTGGATTACTCCAGTGCGGCACGAAGCCGCTGACGCCGAGTCGGCTCCTATGCCGCTAGCTATGCCCTGCTTGATCCCCCGGCACGGTGGAGGTTCCGTAGCGCGTCATGAGCATCGGGCAAAGGGGCGGTTGAGCAACTCAAGCGAACCGCCCTACCTTACTACAACATAGGGACAGAAGGGACTTGGTTGTGAAGGTGGCCTCGTTATCCACACCTCCGGTCGGATGAATGGAGGACCGACCCGGGTTTTCATGAGCGTTGGCGGGTCCTGGAGTGCCTGTCAAGGGCGCTAGCGCATACCCCGGGGTGATCATCACCACCTGCACCTCACATCTCGGCACAGTGGAACGTGTAACCCGCCTGCTGTCCCATTCAACTACATTTGTTCCTGTAATCCATAGCCTAACCGAACGCAGCAGCGAGGGACAATCCGCCCATACAGCCAGCGGGGAGGATGGCACTACTGGCAAAGACCGTCTGGCGAAAAGGCCGCAGGCGCGAAGCGTGGTAGGCCAGCGCCGGGGGAGCATAGCATAGGGAGGAAAGGGAGCCCGGACGGTGGAAGAGCCAGGGGAGGCCGGGTTATTTGACGGAAATGGAAGGCTTTTCCCCTATTAGAGAAAGAGGGGCCAATGGAGTAAAGGGAAATGCATTCATTTTGGAAAAAGAGGGAACGAGCCTATATAAAAAAAAAAATGGTTGAAAGCAAGCAAATTCAATGAATAGATAGAGTCAACGGTACGACAGACAGCGCAGCCTACACGCGAATTAGCTTCCGAGGTCGAGCAGTCTCAATTTCACTACAGGATTTTCGAATGAATGCTGGGCTGGGCCACCTCGAATGGCGTGAGCCGCATGCGGGGAGACCCGCACGTACGGTTTTTAGGGGGATCTGGTCGAAAGACCGGCCGGCGCCCACCCGACTAGAGGGACTGAGAAATTAATAGAGTACAAAACTTATCTTCAAGCTTTACCTTATTCTGATCGTTTAGAGGGCGATCGCGGAGTCACTGAATGAAGTCCTCCCTTTCTTTCGGAGGTGCTGACCCGCAGCGAGGCAGAGATGACTAAGTGACATATGGAATATGGCGACGACAACAGCATGTCGTAGAAGGAGATAACAGGTGGAGGCAACGACCCACGTTGACTAACGTATCTACAACTACATCCCCAAGCGGCAGTCAAACGGAGGAGTGAATGCAAGATGCCAGCGGAATGATCGGCCGGACATAGGCTAGGGCTGCTTCCTTCCCACGGCGTCCTTCCTTGTGTGTCGGAGATATAAAGCGAGTGCACAGGAAAAGAATGGGAAAGGGGTCGATCTATTCTATGGTGAAACATCCGAAGCATAACTGCACACTCACACGATCTTTGCCGAGAGATAGGAGCATTCGGTGGAACCGGTGAACTACACTTGCTTCTGGATAGATGTGTGGGACAGAGGGCTCGTGGTACCTGCTGCCCACCCTTCCTCCTCTGCTTTGAGAACCGTGTGAACGGAGAGTTGGCAGAAGGGAAGGAGGTCCTCATACGGAGTCGCACACTTACTTTAGCAGTGCGGGAGACTGGGAAATGGGTCGAGATAGATGACAGCACCTTTTTCCTCTCTTCCTTACCTGGCGGGTCATTTTGTCTTATGGCCTTCACCTCCCGCACGGCCCGGAAATAGAACCCAGCCCCCCTTCTGATCCATTCATTTCTGCAAGCAGGCGCTCTCAAAAGCCCTTCTATTGCATAACCTACAAAAGCGTGTTGCAAAGTACCAAAGTGGTTGCGGAAAGTAGACGGGTTACCGGCGAACGCTTCGAAAGACGACCAGCTTTCAATACTAGTTCTTACCTTACGCTGCCATTTTTCCAATATCATTGAATAGCAT